TGAAAACCTTGGAAAAAGAGAATGAATCGAAATATAGCTGCTACACCAAAACTAGGCGCAAAGAACCAACCAGACTGACCCAGTGGATAAATTAGGAATACAGAAACAAAAACAGCAATTGGACCAGAGAATGCGATTGCATTATAAGGCCGCAATTGAACAGATCGAGCAAGTTCAAATTGACGTAACATAAAACCTATTAATCCGAAAGCACCGTGGAGAGCAACAAAAGTCCACAGACCACCTAATTGACACCAACGGGTAAAATCTCCCTGTGCTTCAGGACCCCACAGTAACAACAAAGAGTGTGCTAAACTATTAGCAGGAGTAGAGACTGCAGCAGTTAAGAAGTTACAACCTTCCAAATAGGAACTTGCCAATCCATGGGTATACCATGAAGTTACAAAGGTGGTACCTGTGAACCAACCCCCCACGGCGAAATAGGCGCAAGGAAAAAGCAATAGACCGGACCAACCCACAAAAACGAAACGGTCCCTCCGTAACCAGTCATCCATAATATCAAATAAATCATTTTCATCTTTGGTAAATTTACCAAGAGCTATAGTCATAGTGATCCTCCTATTCAACTACTTCAACCATTTCCGAACACCTCATAGCATTTTCAGGGATGGGACCTTCGAGGCTTTTTTCATTTAATATATGATATGATTTCTCGTAGACTGTCCCTTCTTTATCTAATAGGTTTCGAATAGAAAAATCCTTTTTTAGTCTGCTGATACCTAACCTAGGTCAAATCCATGAACTTTATTCCTTTCTATTCTTTTAAATAACCTAAGCCATGAATCAGTAATTGTCTTATGACTCGTAAACCAGATAAGATCTACTACTCTCCTTTTATCAAATAATATTACTTATTCTTGAATCTTCTTCGTGAAATAAAAAGAAATAGTTAATGGATTTTTCTATTATTTCTATAGATCACAAAATAAATAATAGAAATGTAATAGGATCTTTTCTTGTATTCGGAAAAATATATTTTAAAGTAAAATGAGTTGTATGTTGGAACTTACAAAAAGCCCTTCTGCGTGAAGTAGGAGAGTAGCAATTTATTCCTATCGAAAAAAACCTCTAGGAACAATAAGATTTAATCAGAAATATCGACAGATTCTTACGGAGTCCAAACCAAAGAGATATTCAAAACAAAAAAAGATCCACTGTTCGAATTTCATTTCTATCCAATTTGAATATCAGAATAGTAGATATAGTTCTGATTCAATGGGTTAGGTCCACTTACTTTTTTTTTTTTAGAATTTTTCCCATTTTTTTGATTCCAATCAAAAAAATAGGACTATCTTACAATTATAGGAGATATCACATTGTAAAAAAAGAATATATATAAAGAATATATATATATTATAGAAATAATTATAATTATATATAGAAATTAAGAATTAAGAATATTTTCCTTTCTAACTAGAATTAGTTTATTAGTTTACTACTAGACTCGAATAATTAGCATAATCATAATAACTTATTAGATTAGAATTAATAAGTTAAAAATTCCATTTTTTAATGAAATTCTACTATTCCTTAGTTTTTTATTTTAGTTACAAACGGAAACTTCTTACATCAATAATATCTCTCAAATAGGAATACTACTCTTGGCATTTTATGAAAAAAAAAAGTCAAAAGCCCCTTATCGGATTTGAACCGATGACTTACGCCTTACCATGGCGTTACTCTACCACTGAGTTAAAGGGGCCTCATTTGATTCAATTTCGAAATAAGGAACCAGCCCATATGAGTTTACTACATCTATTTTTTACTGCATATAGTTATAGTTATTATATATAAAATAAAATAATACGAATATAATAATAATAATATATATATAAATAAGATTAGAATATATTTACATAGATCTATTTTTTGTACATAGCAACTCATTAAGGAATAATAAATTGGATTTACCTAGTAATATGAATAGAGTATAGTTAAAAAATGATTTTTATTGGATTTGATAAATAAATATCAAATCAATGGAATGAATTTTTTCAAAACCTATTCGAATTAAAGTCATCCTCATCATAACACGAAATTCATTTCATTAATATATGTACACATTACACTAATTCAAATATTTCATCGAATCATATCACTCCATTATATTGACAATTTCAAAAAACTGTTCATACTATGAACATAGTATAATGGCGGTTGGGCAAGTATGCCCCCATCGTCTAGTGGTTTAGGACATCTCTCTTTCAAGGAGGCAACGGGGATTCGACTTCCCCTGGGGGTAGGTTACTATGAAAGGAAATGAAAGTTGATCAATCCGGGATTATCAATTAACGACTGAAATTGATTCTTCCTGGGTCGATGCCCGAGTGGTTAATGGGGGCGGACTGTAAATTCGTTGACAATATGTCTACGCTGGTTCAAATCCAGCTCGGCCCAAAAATTTGATGATCCACCATTTGTTGTTTTATTAAAATGACCGATGTGCTCGGATACGTCCGTATTACATATTTTTTCTACAAATTAGGATTTTGCTAAATTCCGTACAGGATCTTTAAGTATAAAGTCTAAGAAAAACATTAAAGTAAAAAAAAAAAAGAGTCTTTTTTTTTCATTGATTAATTTTTCAATTGATTTGGCAATAACGAACGGATTACTCGTAATCCGTGTCGATCTGCGCTAAAGTGCAGACCCGTATATATTTTTTATATCAATATATAAAAAAGCCCGCCTCTTTCAGTTACAGTACAACGGTTGAATCTCAAATCAAATAGAACAAATAGAAAAAAGGGTTTGAATGAAATTGTAAGAATATGTATGCTATACGATTTATTCCCTGGGATTGTAGTTCAATTGGTCAGAGCACCGCCCTGTCAAGGCGGAAGCTACGGGTTCGAGCCCCGTCAGTCCCGATGGATATAAATACAATCAAAAAAATATTATTTCTAACAGGGACCCCCCTTTTTTTTTTTTATTTCTTTTTTAGTTTAAGGTATACTATATAATATACTATATATAATATAAATAATTTGGTATGGATAAAAGATCTTCCTATGTTATACTATTTAATTCTCGACTATGAATCGATTTGATAGCTCAGATATTGTTATTCGTGATATTGATTCGATTTGATATCATCGAGATAAAATTGATACCATTTAATTTACCGCCGAAAGATTGAAGATTTATATGGGATTAAATCCCGAAGTATTAATTTTATTAGAAATTAAAGAGAAAGAAAACATAGAGATTATGGAAGTAAATATTCTCGCATTTATAGCTACTGCACTCTTCATTCTAGTTCCTACTGCCTTTTTACTTATAATTTACGTAAAAACGGTAAGTCAAAGTGACTAATTTTACTTAAATATGACTTCTGATTTCTTATCAATGCAATGATTGATAATGATTTAATAAAAAAAATGAAAAAAGGATTTCAATTTCGGGTCTTAGTTTTAAATGAAATGATCAGACTACAATCAGCAAAATTTTATGAAATCCATATGGTATAGTCGAAAGAAATCAAATCTATTTCTTTCGACTATACTATCTATTATGGTAGTGTATAAAGTTTGACTCTATGTTTTATTGATTTATTGATTTGAAAAAATAAAAGGGTTTAATACGTACCAATACATCTATCTATATCCATAAATAAATATTTATTTTCATATTAATACTATCTATATCTATAGATGGATATATTATATATCGATATAGAATTTTTCTATTTCTGATTCTTTTCAGAGTTCCGGTATCATATTCGGTATGATATTTAAGATATTAAATTATAAATATAGTATTTAAGCATTCCAAAAAATGAATTGATTAAATAATTGACAGATGATCCGGGGGTTCCGTGAATTCTATGAAAAAAGTTTTTCATATTTCGAAAAGATTGGTAGTAACCAGTTCATCGAAATAGAAATCTTAGAAAAAATTAGGTTGGAATGGGAATCCATTTCCCATTATTTGTATTCCCTTGATTTTCAAAATACGAAGATGGTTACAATTCAAATATTTGTTTGATTGAAAGAGTATTTTCATTTTCAATATTATACATTATACATAGAATACATTCCACCACTGGAATACAATAGAATTAAAAAATGCAGATATAATTGCATTTAATTAATTAGTATTAATTATTAATCAAATAACTAAATTCAATCGTTAAAAAATTTCAGAACCCAGCTATAAAACAATTGATACAGTTTGATCCCTTAACTCAATTAAGAGTACCCTTAGAGTCCACTTCTTCCCCATACTACAAGGGAAAGGGAAAATGTAAAAACTACCATTAAAGCAGCCCAAGCAAGACTTACTATATCCATGTAAATTTTATCTCCTATCGCTATCAATATGAAGGAATTATTTCATTATTTTTTACTAATTTTTCTTGTATTCTTTTCTTATTTAATTTTCACTAAAAATTTTATAATAATAATAGTGGAATCGCTGGTACAGAGTCAAAAAAAGATTCCTGGATAACATAATTGATGAAACAATTCAATAAATCCAATTAGAACATCTAACAAGTTCTTATCTGATTTCTAGTAGAATTCAAAAAAAAAAAATATTATGCATTAATAAAAAATATCCAGAGATATCCTTGGAAGTATTAAGGGAATGAATCTTACTAACAGGTAGTAAGAAAAAGATCTATGTTTTAGTTTGCCCCATTTTCATTAAGTGAAATGTCAAAAATATAGAATCAAGATAGATTATTTTGTATACTCTTCTCTTATTTGCATTTGATCTAATCCTTACCGTCTCCCGATTTCTTCTCTAAAACAAAAAACAATAGGAAAACAGCCTCTGAAAGTCTTTCACTAGAGCTTACAGAAAAGAAAGAATTTTAAATTGAAATATAAAAAAATTAATAATAAAAAAGAAATCTAATTAGATTATTAATCTAACTAATAATGCAGAAGTGTTCATATACTTTACATAAGTCTGTATACAAGGCTTTTCTTCAACCCCCGCAACGAAAAATGGAATTATATTTCCCGTCCGACCTA